GGAAGACTTAAAGAAGAGAAAAATGAAAATACTTTTTTGATGTTATTTATTTTTTTATAAATAAAAAAATAAATAAAAATATTGATACATAAGATAAATACAAGAATAGATAAGACGAGATTCGTCCACCTCCCATATATTTAATCCCTTCCCCTATAAAAAAACTTGCAACACCAACACCATTTGTAATTCCATCAATTATACGTCTATCAAAAAACTGAGTTAGTTTGGTTAATCCTCTTATCCCCACGGTAAAAACTCTAGTATAAAAAATATCTATGTAACCACGATTATATGACCAATTGTATATCACATTTTTTATTCGGTCCACAAGAATTCTTTTAGGACCCCCTTTTACAAATGAATTGATTAAATCCAAATTCTGGAAAAATGAATAAGCGGATCCATATAAAATATATGCTATGAATAGTCCGAAAATTGCTATACTTACCGAAAAAATTGCATTTGTAAAAAATTCATCCAAATTTACAGAATAATTAGAACTTGAATGTAAAAGATTTGTTGATGGGGTTAACCATTTTGATAATATATCAAAATCTATTACTCCTTGATCAAAAGAAATTCCTATTGATCCAACCAACAAAGTAAATAGTACTAATACAAGAAGAGGAAATAGCATAGTATTGTCCGATTCGTGAGGATACATGGAAGTGTATTTATTTCCAAAGTAAGTACTAAAGTATCGTATCCTATTTCTTACATTATTATCAATTTTCGATCTTTCTTTTGCAAAAAAAGAAACCTTTTTATTCATTGTTGATAAAAGTAAATTTGGATTGACTCCTCTTGGAGTTCCTTTTCCCCATAGAGATATGGAATAGAACGAACCATTTTTTGTGCTACTGTAATTTTTAAAATGAACGCGGAAATACCCATCAAAGGTAAGTAAATATACCCGAAACATATAAAATGCGGTTAATCCTGCTGTGAAATAAGCTATTACTGCGAAAATTGGTGAATACAACCAACTATCATTAAGAATGTCATCTTTGGACCAAAAACAAGCAAGAGGTGGAATACCACAAAGAGAAAGTGTACCCAATAAAAAAGTAGTTCTTGTAATTGGAACATATCTTGTTAAACCACCCATAAGAACCATATTCTGACTTTTATCTGGTGAATATCCAACAATAGGTTCCATTGAATGAATAATGGATCCGGATCCCAAAAACAATAAAGCTTTTGAATAGGCATGAGTGATCAAATGGAATAAAGCAGCTCGATAAGAACCTATACCTAGAGCTAACATAATATAACCCAATTGAGACATTGTAGAATAGGCTAAGCTTTTTTTAATGTCTCTTTGAGCAAGGGCCAAAGTAGCCCCTAATAATAGTGTTATTACACCTATTAAAGAAATGAAATTCATTATATAAGGTATGACTATGAAAAGAGGAAGAAGCCGAGCTACAAGAAAAATTCCTGCTGCTACCATAGTAGCAGCGTGTATAAGAGCCGAAATAGGAGTGGGTCCTTCCATAGCATCAGGTAACCATACGTGAAGGGGGAATTGTGCGGATTTAGCAACTGCACCGACGAATAATAAAGAAGCACACAAGGTAGCAAATAAAGAATTGACCCCATTATTCTGGATTAAGTTATTAGTTATTTCGAGCAAATACCGAAATTCTAAACTACCTGTTATCCAATAAAAACCTAAGATTCCTAACAATAAACCAAAATCCCCTACACGATTAGTTACAAAAGCTTTTTGACAAGCACTTGCTGCAATTGGTCGTGTGAACCAAAACCCTATTAATAAATAAGAACACATTCCCACGAGTTCCCAAAAAATATAAATTTGTATCAAATTTGAACTAGTAACTAATCCCAGCATAGAAGTATTAAAAAAACTCATATAAGCAAAAAATCTCAAATATCCTTGATCGTGATACATATACTTGTCACTATAAATAAGAACCATGATTCCAACAGTAGTAATTAGTATTGACATAATAGAAGTAAGTGGATCGATCAAGTATCCAAACTCTAAGGAAAAATCATTATTGATAGTCCAAGACCATAGATATTGATAGATAAAACTTCCATTTATTTGTTGAATAGACAGATTGGCTGAAAACACCATAGCTATACTTAAGAGTAAAACACTAGGAAAAGCCCACATGCGACGAATATTTTTTGTTGCTGTCGGAATAAGTAGAAGCCCAAATCCTATTGACATAGTAACTGGAAGTGGAAGAAAAGGTATTATCCACGCATATTGATATGTATGTTCCATAAGAAAAGAAACTCTTTTTTCTTATAATTACAAATTGTTCTCGATTCACCAATTCTTATCTTTTTTATCCTTTTAGAAAGGAACAATAATAAAAGAAATCAACAAAAAAAAAAAAAGATATGAAAAAAAAAGTAAAATATTGGGATTCTTAATTATTCTGATTTTTTTTCAGATATTTGAAATATTCCAAAATTGACAATTGGTTGGTCAAAAAATATGACCAAATAACTATGTAAAGGTAAAGGCGATTACCTAGTAGTTATTTTAACTAAGAAAAGATTAAAGGAATATGAGATTTTTGAATAATTTTCTTACTACTATTATTTAGTAGATTTTGTATTTATTAGATTTTTTTATTTTTTTTTTTTTTGTGATTAATAAACATATTTATTATACTATAATAGTATAATAAATATATTATATAGTATACTAAATATAGTAAGGAAAAAATATAGTAAGGAAAAAGAGTTAGACCAAAAAAAGAGTACTTTTTTTATTCAAATATGGATCATAGTATCTATATTCGAATTAAAAAAAAATACCTAGGTATTCTAGTTCATTTTGGGAGGGGAGTAATTACCTAACTTGTTGTGTAACTGATTGATTGGATTTCAATCCAATAAAAAAAACTTATGTTTATCAGAAATCTTATGATACTCCTTACTTTGAATTATGGACATAGCGCTCTGGACTTAATCAATTTTCATTTTCCCTTATTTTCTTCCATTTTTTTTCCCTCATGTCATTTATATATGTGATGTGTGATGTGCGCGCATACGTATATGTGATATATATATCACATATACATGTATATATAAATATATTTGTATGTTTATTATATATTTATATGTTAAAGTAAAAAAACAATGTATATTAAAAAGAGTATATTAAAAAAATTATCCACATACACGAAATAAGTATAGATAATAACTAAAAAGAACGATCTATTTTGAAGAATACATGTCTTTCACATACAACGATAAAAGGAGGAACCCCCCTTTTTTGAATGGCAGTTCCAAAAAAACGTACTTCTATGTCAAAAAAACGTATTCGTAGAAATATTTGGAAGAAAAAAGGATATTTAGTTGCAGTAAAAACTTTTTCTTTAGCGAAATCGGTTTCCACCGGGCATTCAAAAAGTTTTTTTGTGCGACAAACAAATAATAAAGTCTTAGAATAATCTCAATTGATATAGCCTAAAGAACCTCAAATTTTGTAAGATGAATGTTAACTAATGTATTTTTCTGTATTGAATTTCTCAATATTACTTAGAACTCACTGCTGTGATATATAGAATAAGAGTTTTTTGTATATTGGGTTCTAAGTATTATTTTTTTCCCTATCACAATTGTACTTTTCTGTTGTGAAAAGTACAATTGTGATAGAGATTGAAACTCTTTTGTTATATGCCTATCCCAAAACTTAATTGGTTTTGTAAATGGTATTATAAATTATAAATTATATGCGCAATAAAGAATATTAATACTTTCCAAATTTACTTTTATCAACAATAATTTAAATATACTAAAATGAAAATATACTAAGGTATCGAAATCATTAGAAAAATAACAAATTATTTGTATTTAATGATGAAATTGTGATAGATATGAAATCCTAGTTATTTGATTTTGTTCATTGAAAAAAAAAAAACTCAATCTTTTTCATTTGAATCCATGAAATCGGATAAATGAAAAACAAATCATAAAAAAATAGAGAAAAAAAGACAATTCTTAGTTTTATACCTCAACCGAGAAAAAACTATGGAGTTCCAACTGTTTGGAGAAAACTTAGTTTCTAGTACATGAAAGTTGATTGTTAAAAAACCCACGACGATACTACCTAGGTAGGTATTTTATTGAAGATTCAAATATTTAAACCACAAACCAGTCTTTATTCATTGATTCTAATTAATGTTTCCTAAACTATATTGAATCCTTGAATCTCGACGATTCAACATGAATTGACTATTATTATTTCAAGTAAGCCGCCGTGGTGAAATCGGTAGACACGCTGCTCTTAGGAAGCAGTGCTAAAGCATCTCGGTTCGAGTCCGAGTGGCGGCATCTTTTAAAAGAGATACAATAGATCCTAAAATGTATTCAATTCGCGATTTCCAATTCTGTAATGGGACCCCTTTTATGATATTTGCGACTTTAGAACATATATTAACTCATATCTCTTTTTCGATCATTTCAATTGTGATTATGATTCATTTGATGACCTTATTAGTCCACAAAATTGTAGGATTACGTGATTCATCAGAAAAAGGGATGATAGCTACCTTTTTCTCTATAACAGGATTATTAGTTTCTCGTTGGATTTCTTCGGGACATTTTCCATTAAGTAATTTATACGAGTCATTAATCTTCCTTTCGTGTAGTTTCTTCATTATTCATATGATTCCCAAGATACGTAACCTTAAAAACGATTTAAGCACAATAATTGCACCAAGTACCATTTTTACTCAAGGCTTTGCCATGTCGGGTCTTTCAACTGAAATGCATCAATCCGCAATATTAGTACCTGCTCTACAATCTCAGTGGTTAATGATGCACGTAAGTATGATGTTATTGAGCTATGCAGCTCTTTTATGCGGATCATTATTATCAGTCGCTCTTCTAGTCATTACATTTCGAAAAAACATCAAAATTTTTTGTAAAAGCAATAATTTATTAATTAAGTCATTTTTCTTTGGTGAGATTGAATATTTGAATGAAAAAAGAAGTGTTTTAAAAAACACTTCTTTTCCTTCATTTCGAAATTATTACAAATATCAATTAACTGAGCGTTTGGATTATTGGAGTTATCGTGTCATTAGTCTAGGGTTTACCTTTTTAACCATAGGTATTCTTTGTGGAGCAGTATGGGCTAATGAGGCATGGGGATCCTATTGGAATTGGGACCCCAAGGAAACTTGGGCATTTATTACTTGGACCATATTCGCGATTTATTTACATACTAGAACAAATATAAATTGGAAAGGTACGAATTCGGCACTTGTAGCTTCTATAGGATTTATTATAATTTGGATATGCTATTTTGGGATCAATCTATTAGGAATAGGTCTACATAGTTATGGTTCATTCACATAAACATCTAATTGAATATTCTACATGAAGAATACATAAGATAAAAACACCATCCCATATATAACGAAAGTTTGTTTTTATGAGTTTTTGAGAACCATTTAAATTTGAATGATTCCTTGATTCAAACGGTTCTCAAAAACTCGAGATGTATCTAATTACAATTCTTATTCATTTTATTTCTTTTTTCATTATACAGTACAGCAAACGATTTTCAAAATATTAAATTCAAAGAATTATAAGACTTTCCTTCCATTTCATTAATGAAACACTATCTATGATAATAATTGGATAAGATAGCGTGTACCTTGTCAACTGATAACGAGAGAACAAAATCGGGATAAATACCAATACTTATTACGGGTAGAAAGATACAGATTGAAAGAAATAGTTCTCGTAGTCCAGAATCCCAAAAATTAGAGTTTGGAATATTAAATAGCTTGTATCCATAAAACATCTGACGTAACATAGATAATAAATAAATAGGAGTTAATATCATTCCAATTGCCATTACAAAAGTAATTAGCATTTTTGGCATTAAAAGATATTTTGTACTAGTAATTAGTCCAAAAAATACTACAAATTCCGCAACAAAACCACTCATTCCTGGCAATGCAAGAGAAGCCATCGAGAAGCTACTGAACATGGTAAATGTTTTTGGCATTGGGATAGATATCCCTCCCATTTCTTCGAGATAAACAAGACGTGTTCTATCACAACTCGTTCCCGCCAAGAAAAAAAGTGCAGCACCAATAAATCCATGAGAGAGCATTTGTAAAATAGCTCCATTGAGTCCCATGTCGGTTATAGAACCAATTCCTATAATTGTGAAACCCATGTGAGATACAGAGGAATAGGCTATTCTCTTTTTTAAATTACGTTGACCAAGAGAAGTTGAAGCTGCATAGATTATTTGCATTGTTCCTATTATCACCAACCAAGGAGAAAATATAGAATGAGCGTGGGGTAGTAATTCCATATTGATCCGAATCAATCCATATGCGCCCATTTTTAATAGGATTCCAGCTAAAAGCATACATGTACTGTAATGTGCTTCTCCATGGGTATCAGGTAACCATGTATGTAGGGGTATAATCGGCAATTTGACAGCATAAGCAATAAGGAAGCCAAAATAGAATATTATTTCCAATGCCACAGGATATGATTGATTAATTAATCTTTCAAAATCTAATGTTGGTTCATTTGAACCATATAAACCCATACCTAGAACTCCTATTAAGAAAAAAATGGAACCCCCTGCAGTGTACAAAATAAACTTTGTAGCCGAGTAGAGACGTTTCTTTCCCCCCCACATGGATAAAAGTAAGTAAACAGGAATTAATTCTAACTCCCACATGATGAAAAAAAGTAAAAAGTCTCGAGAGGAAAATAATCCTATTTGACCGCTGTACATTGCTAGCATCAGGAAATAGAACAACCGCGAATTTCGAGTAATTGGCCAAGCTGCTAAAGTTGCTAAAGTAGTGATAAATCCTGTCAGTAAAATGGGTCCTATGGAAAGTCCATCGATTCCTAGTCTCCAGTGGAAATCAAAAACATCTATCCATTTAGAATCTTCCTTCAATTGCATTAATGGATCATCCAATTGGAAATGATAACAGAATGCATAAGTCGTTAGAAGGAGTTCTAATAAGCATATACATATAGTATACCACCTAAACATCTTATTCCCTCTATGAGGGAAAAAGAAAATTGAGGAACCCGCGAATATCGGTAAAACAACAAGTATTGTTAACCAAGGAAAATAACTCGTGATAAAGACAAGATACATTTTGACCAGAAAAGCCCGTCCTCAAAATAATATATTTTGTCGAGCACGGGCTTTTGTCGGTAAAGAGGAATCACAAATGATTCAAGTGGAGTTTTTTGTAACGTATCAATAAGATAGAGCCATGCTGCGAGTTGTTTCAGGCCCTAAATAAACACGGACACTCAAAAAATCTGTTGGGCAGGCAGATTCACATCTCTTACAACCTACACAGTCCTCGGTTCTTGGCGCGGAAGCTATTTGCTTGGCTTTACATCCGTCCCAAGGTATCATTTCCAATACATCTGTGGGGCAAGCTCGTACACATTGAGTACACCCTATACATGTATCATAAATTTTTACTGAATGTGACATTGGATCTATAAATTACAGTTTTGAACATAAAAGATTTTCGATCTGGTCAAATCAAATTAGTAGTAAATGAATCATATATTATATATTGTAATATTGTAGACACCAGACGAAACAGTGGTTTATTAAAAACAATCAATATATTTCTTAAATCAATCTGTTTATGAGAAAAGGTCAAGACACTTTGATTTTCGTTTCAACAATTATGATGATACGAGTTGTACATGCGAATTCAAATTAATTGGCCAACAAATCGGTCATCATTATTTCAATATAAATATAAAAATGCAATTCCATTTTATTGAATTGCATTCAAATTCAATAAAAAATAGTATTTCAATTCTATTAAATATTTTTATGTGTCTTTATTTAAATTATCTATGATGATTATCACTAATTATTCAACAAATTCGATTGATTAATACGAGTTGATTTTCTGTTACGATGGATCGACGAAACAATAGCAAGTCCAATAGCTGCTTCAGCAGCTGCAATAGCTATAACAAAGATTGAGAAAATGTCTCCTTTTAATTGGCGACTATCAAATATATCAGAAAATGTTACAAGATTGATATTAACCGAATTTAGTATAAGCTCAAGACACATAAGCGCTCTAACCATGTTTCGACTTGTGATCAATCCATAGATACCGATAGAAAATAAATAAACACTCAAAAAAAGGACATGCTCAAACATCATTGACTAACTCCTTATCAATCTCGATTCATTTCAATATGAACAACAATTCAACCGATTCAATTGATTAGAATAGAACAATTACACAACAAAAGAAGATATTGACGGTAGATAGATTTAACTAAAAATTTCTATTTATTTATTTAGAATTTAGTTAGAATTCTAAGAATTGGGAATCATTATAAGTTAAGTATTTTTATTGCTTATTGTCGAGCCATAGTAATTGCACCTATCAAGGAAACTAAAAGAATTATTGAAATGAGTTCAAACGGAAGATAAAAATCTGTTGATAAATGAATCCCAATTTGTTGAACGTTATTTATTAGGTCCTGTTCCATAATCTGGTTTGACCTTGCAGTCCAAATAATTCCGTACCATGACGTATCTGGGATAGTAGTAATTAGTGAAAAAAGAATAGTTGTACAAACCATCAAAGTGACCCCATCTCCAATGGTCCAAAAATAGGAATTATTGGAATATTCTGAACCATTCATGAACATTACAGCAAATATGATCAAGATATTTATGGCTCCCACATAAATAAGGAGCTGTGCGGCAGCTACAAAATAGGAGTTCGATGAAATATAGAATAGGGATATACAAACAAGAACCAATCCCAATGAAAAGGCAGAATAAATTGGATTGGTAAATAATACTACCCCCAGACCCCCTAATACAAGAATTGACCCCAGAAATACAACAAGAATATCATGTATTGGTCCAGGTAAATCCATTATGTATAAAATACAAAATAAATAACTTTAACTATTTCATGACCTTACTTTAACTTTACTAAATAAATGGTCCAGGAAAGGAAAAGGGATTACCCTATTTTTGTTTTCTTGTATATAATATTGTATATGATACATTTATAATTGAATTGAATTTGAATATGGATTAATGTAGATATAGATAAAATTATCGGGCCAACCTTACTTTATTTATATTTATCCGAAAGAAAAAAAAAAAGAAAAAAGTAGTTGAAATTTGCTATTTCGAAATCATCACGAAAAATATATTTTAAGTTTAAATCAAAGAGTGATTCTCAACAATCATTAGTTTTTATTTGTAGTTACTGACTACCCAAAATAAAAAGCTTGGATCCTTTATATCAAAACAAAATCTTAGTAATCGGTAATTGTTCTTGAATCAAAGGGTTTATCTTTGTCTATTTTTATTTGAGTCGAATTCATAACTGTTTGAATTGTGTAATCTCCAATTATTGAGATTGGTAATCGGCCCAAAGCAATTTGATTATAATTCAATTCGTGACGATCATAAGTAGAAAGTTCATATTCTTCAGTCATTGATAAACAATTTGTTGGACAATACTCAACACAGTTACCACAAAATATACAAACCCCGAAATCTATACTATAATTAAGTAATTGTTTCTTTTTAATATCTCTTTCAAATCTCCAATCAACAACGGGTAGATCTATCGGGCATACACGAACACATACTTCACAAGCAATACATTTATCAAATTCAAAGTGGATTCGACCCCGGAAACGCTCTGATGTGATCGATTTTTCATAAGGATATTGAATAGTTACAGGTAAACGATTTGTGTGGGATAAGGTAATTATGAAACTTTGACCAATGTACCTTGCAGCTCGTATTGTTTGTTGACCATAATTCATGGACCCAATTACCATAGGGAACATATTGTAGATATACATGAAAAATTTGACGTTTCTTTCTCTTGTTTGATAGAGATTATGAATCTAAAATAGTGTTATCGTATTCTCTTATTTATAATGAAACAAGTTGGGAAGAAGTTGTTAATAACAGATTACCTAGAGAAATAGGTAAAAGAAATTTCCATCCAAGATTTAATAACTGGTCCATTCTCATTCTAGGTAAAGTCCATCTTGTTGTGATAGAAATGAAGAGAAACAAATAAGCTTTAGTTAATGTAATAAGGATACCCATTGTCATTCCAAAAATGCCGGTGATTTTTTTTATTCCGAAAAGCTCAGAAATGGATATATACGGAATAGGTAAATTCCACCCACCTAAGTAAAGAACTGTTACAAATAATGAAGAAACTAATAAATTTAGGTAAGAAGCAAGATAAAATAAACCATATTTGATACCCGAATACTCGGTTTGATAACCTGCTACTAATTCCTCCTCCGCTTCTGGTAAATCAAAGGGCAATCTCTCACATTCGGCTAGAGAAGAAATTAGAAAAACAATAAATCCTATAGGCTGACGCCACAGATTCCACCCCCAAAAACCATATTTTGACTGTGCTTCAACTATATCAACTGTACTTGAACTGTTAGATAATCATAGTCGATAATAACATCACTGTTCCCATCGCTATTTCAAAACCGTACGTGAGACCTCAGCTTCATACGGCTCCTCGATGGCCACAAAAAAAATGTAAGGACGGGTTCGGTATTATCACCATCTTTGGATGGATAGAATAAAGATACATCGGAAAGTCCCAAATTAGACCAATGAAATTCTGTCTGCTAGAATAAGAAAAAAAGTGCTTCCGAATTGATCTCATCCTTTACAATAAAAATTTCTCTTTGTTCGGTAATAACTTAATATTTCAATAAAATACTCCTTATATCAATCAATACAAAATAAAAAGAATTAGTCATTAGTTCATGAATCGTGATAAGAATTCGATATGTATGAATATGGATAGAGAAAAGAATAAATAAGGATCCCCTTTTTTTATTATTCATTCAATTACTGCATTCCATTTCTTTTTTCCTGTTCTTCTGTCTCAGAGGAGGATACTAAAAAATAAAATAAAGAATTAATTCGTTCTTGATAGTCATTTCTTTAACCAGTGAATAGGAGCATACTCTAGATCGGAATCGTAGGGAAGTACTACTTGATCATTTCTACCAATTTCAAGTCCTTATTATGATTCGTTTTATGAAGAAATACCTCTTTTTTGATACCTTACATTATCTCCATTACTAATCCTTTGTGTACCTTGGTGTTCCTAACCGTCCACTGACTTTTGATTGATCCCCGGTATAGTAATACATACGAGACAGTAGTAGAAACTCCATACAGTTGATCTTTTGTTTGCACCCGCTTCAAGATATGATGACTAATCAAAAAATCTTAATCTTGGGGTAAGCAGTTTACACTGCTTATTTTTACTTCAACTTTATTCTTGTACATAGGGAATGAGATTGTTTCTTCTTACTACAAATTTGGAAGCTGTTTAGTTTCACTCATATAACTATCTGGTTTAACTCATCAACCCGAATGCTGAATAAAAAAAATGAAAACATCTATTCAATACATTGAACCTCTTTCTTTTTTCTTTTATTTCTAGAAGAGAGGTTCAAAGTTCATATTCCAACGAATCGCACGTAGAGATATTGATAACACACATAGAGTTAATGGTATTTCATAACTAATAGATTGAGCAGCAGCTCGTAGACCACCTAAAAAGGAATATTTATTATTCGATCCATATCCTGACATAAGAAGCCCAATAGGAGCAATACTAGAAATGGCGATCCATAAAAAAACACCTATACTGAGATCGGCTAAAACAAGACGATACCCAAAAGGAATTACTAAATAACTTAGTAGAATTGATATAACCGCTATAGACGGTCCCGCACTAAACAAACGAATATCTCCTCGAGATGGGAGGAGGTCCTCTTTAAAAAGTAGTTTAGTCCCATCCGCTATAGCTTGAAGAATTCCCAACGGGCCAGCATATTCAGGCCCAATACGTTGTTGTATCGCTGCAGATATTTCTCTTTCTAACCACACAATTACTAGTACCCCCATTGTTATTCCCAATATAAGGGTAAAAATGGGTACAATCCATATTAGTCCATACACTTCTTTTAAAAATTCCGATGTAGAAAAAGAATTGATAGTTTGTACTTCTGTCGTATCAATTATCATTTCAACGATCAACTTCTCCCATAATGATATCTATACTACCCAATATCGTCATGATATCAGCCAATTTCATTCTTTTAACTAGCTGAGGAAGAATTTGCAAATTGATAAAACCGGGTGGACGAATTTTCCATCTCCAGGGGAAAACACTATTATCTCCTATCAAATAAATTCCCAATTCTCCTTTTGGGGCTTCCACTCTCACATAAAGTTCTTGTTTCGACAATTCTAAATTGGGTGAAGGTTTTTTACTAATAAATCTATATTCAAAATCATTCCATTCGGAATTCTTTGCTCTATCAAAGCGTCGTACTTCTAAATTTTCATAAGGTCCTCCGGGAATTCCTTCTAGAGCCTGTTGAATAATTTTTATGGATTCCTTCATTTCACTGATTCGTACTAAATAACGAGCTAATGAATCTCCTTCTTTTTGCCATTGGACTTCCCAATCGAATTCATTGTAACACTCATAATGATCAACTTTACGAAGATCCCATTGGATTCCAGAAGCTCGTAACATCGGTCCTGATAAACCCCAATTTACAGCTTCTTCTCCACCAATAATGCCCACTCCTTCAACTCGTTCCAAAAAAATGGGATTCCACGTAATAAGTTTTTGATATTCAACAACTCCTGTTAAAGAATAATCGCAGAAATCCAAACATTTATCTATCCATCCATAAGGTAGATCAGCAGCTACTCCTCCAATACGGAAATAATTATGCATCATTCGCATACCTGTGGCGGCTTCGAATAGATCATATATCAATTCCCTTTCTCTGAAAATATAGAAAAAGGGAGTCTGTGCACCGATATCCGCCATAAAAGGTCCAAGCCATAACAAATGAGAAGCTATACGGCTCAATTCCAGCATAATTACTCTGATATAGCTAGCTCTTTGAGGTACTTGAACATTTTCCAATTGTTCTGGCGCATTTACGGTTATTGCCTCTGTGAACATAGTAGCTAAATAATCCCATCGTGTTACATAAGGTAGATATTGTATAATTGTTCGATTTTCCGCTATCTTTTCCATTCCTCTGTGTAAATAGCCCAATATGGGCTCACAGTCAATAACATCTTCACCATCGAGAGTAACGATTAGTCGGAGAACACCATGCATTGATGGGTGGTGAGGCCCCATATTGACTATCATGAGATCTTTTCTTGTAACCGGTACTGTCATATCTTTTCTTCCTTAATTCATTATTCCATGAATTCCTCAAAATGAGACTCATCAAAACGAAAAATTGAATACTACTAAAAAAAAATTCAAACGATTAAATTAACGAGTTTTTGGCTCTCGAATATCCAACTGACCAATTAATTTCTTATAACGTACTCTATTTTTCTTTGACAAATAAGCCAGCAACCGTTGACGTTTTCCTAGAATTTTTCGTAGACCCCTTTGCGATAAAAAATCTTTTTTGTGCAATTCCAAATGTGAAGTAAGTCTCCGTATCTTATTGGTGAAACTGAATACTTGAAATTCAACAGAACCTTTGTTTTCTTCTTTTTCTTCTTGTGGAATAATGGAAATGAATGAATTTTTGACCATAAAAAATTTTTCTATCCTTTTTCTTTCTTTTTCATGGATTTTTCCGATCAGGAAAAATAAAAAAAAAGAATTATGCCGGTTATTTTAATCTAGTACACACATCTAGTACACACAAAAATTTGGATTTATTCATATACTACTTCTTTATTTTATCCAAATCAAATTTTCAATTTGATTTGGATAGAAAGGGATAATATGTTTCCACATTAACGAAAGAAAAGAATTTATTTCTATCTAAAAGGATTCCCCTAATTTATTTATTCCTATATCCAATTGAATGGATACACCATTCAATCTGTATCATTTACCAAAATATAACATAGCATATGCATACATCTTTCGGCTTTCATATACCGAAAATGTCACGGAATATAGATATATATATGATATAGGAAATATACTATTAAATTAAATAATTCTAAATCGTGGATACATATGTATCCTTGACATACTGAAACGACTGCCATTATTGGTATCAAACCAATAGCGATTCATACAAGCTAAATCTTCTAATCGGTAATTGGGCCAAAGAACAAATTTGCATTTAATGAATTTATTTGTATCCGTATTAAGATGCTTGTCCTCATCCAAAAATTTTCCAGAGTTTCTTATGTTGTTTTCATTGCAAAATAATGGATTTCTATTTCTATCCGTAACATTCCAATTATGGGAATTGAAACAAATTAACATTCTCAATTCTCTGCGACGTCTAGGAGATAGAATATTTTCGGGAACAAGGAAATCATAATAATTAGTGTCCCCATTCACAAGCATATTCCCATATCGTACAATGGGTTTATCCAAATTCCTCTTATCAATATATCGTTTTTTTATGTATTTTCTATTAGTTTGGTGTTTATTGTTCTCGACCAATGAAATACTTATAGTTTGATATATAATCAATTTTCCATCCCTTTTTATAGATAGACAAATTGGTTCGATAATTAATATTCCTTTTTTTATCAATTCTGTAAGAGCTAGATCTTTCTGAATTAGCATTACATCCAGATGCGTCTCTCCTCTTTGAATCGAGGATATAGCAATTTCTTTTGGATTTATCAGTCTAAGTAAGAGACAATATACCTTGATATTATTGATCATTCTTTGGTTCAAGGAGCCATCCCATCTTAATTGAAAAAGGAAATATTTTTTCAGGAAGAAATCTAGTTCTGCTTCCTTGTTTTTCTTGGATTGTTTTTTCTTCTTACCTTTTTTAATGGTAATGTCTGATTTCGCATAATTCTCTTCAATATCTTTTTTTTTGTTTTCTTTTCGTAGATCTGATACAAGATTTACTTGGTCCTGTTGCTCATTTTTTTGTTGGTTGAAATTATCTAATTTAAGATATTTTTTTTGATGAGATATCATCTGAAGATTATTTTTTCTATTTATATTGATGTTTTTATTTTGACTTTTATTTTTATAAAAATAAAAGTCAAAAAGAAGTAATTTGATTGGTATAATCCATGGTTTAATCTTATATGCATCAAAAAGTAAGACAAATTCTGGGAAGAACCAAGATTCTAGATTTGATATGGTATGATAAACTCTTTCTTGATTCATTCCCATCCAATTAAAAAAAATACTTTTTTGATTGGATGGGTTGATTTCTTGATGAATCGTAAGAGAAAAAATATCTTTTTTTTTCAATTTGTTGTTGATTTTTTTTTCAGTCTTAGTATTTTTATCAATTTTGGTACCGATATGTGTATTGGTCCAGGTCTCAATATCGATATTTTTTCGAAGACAAAAGTGGAGAATTCGACAATCAAAATATTTTCTATCTAGATTTTTATGCGTATCAATAATATATCCTTCTTCTAGATAATCACTAATAGCTGTACTTACCAATACATAAAATGATTCGGATTTTGGTTTATTGAAATTATATGGAATTTTGTGAACCCCGTTTACTTGTAATCTTGACCCATAAATATGAAAATCCTCCTTATCCCCACAGTTCATATATTTATGTGATAAAAGATCATATCTGTAGTGTTTTTTCCATTTTTCTTTTTGATTTTCCAATGAATCCGCTGCATAGTAATTTTGTTTCACGTAATGAATTAATTGGTCTTTTTCTTTTTTATATGAATCCGCTTTAATTGAGTCCTTATTTTGAATCCTATAACGTTGATTGATTCTATTTCGCCATTTTTGCGGTACTAACCGCGACCATTTGGTTTGAGATAAATTGTATTGATAATGCCCCTTTAACCAGTTTTTCCATTCAATCATTCCAGACTTATGTCTTGAATTGTAATCAAATATTCCTCGTGTCATACAATAATCCTTGATTTTATCCTTAATAAAAGGATAAGTCCCCTGATATTGAAGTAGAGATTTCAATTGATACTTGTTAAGTAATTGGGTTTGTGATAATTTGTAAAATACATATGCTTGGGACAAGGAGGATAAGTCATAATACATTTTTGTACTATTACTAATATTAGTATTCGAAAGGGACCTTTTTATAGTGGAAAAAAAGTTCATTGTATTTTGATCTCTTTCATCAATTCCTTCCTGATTTGTTTGATCGTTGTAAACGGATTTATTGATTATTTTTTTTGTTGATTCAAAGAAAAGTTGGAAATAGATCCTGTGAATGGTAATCATACATAGCAAGATATCTATATATATATTTTCAATCAGAGATTTCATAAAATAATGTGATTTGCGTATTAATCGTATATTTATTCTTTGGAATATCTGCCAAATATGTTTCTGTGATTTCGATCTTTTATCATCACAAGTTAGAATTATTTTTTTCTTGTCTTTTGTGATTCGTTCTATTTGATTCTTGATTGTGATTGTTCTATCAGAAAGATCTTTCATCTTTTTTTCTATGAGTGAATAATTTGTCCAATTCATGGATTGGATTTGAATGGTTGATTTGTGAATAATCTTATTATTTATTTCGGAATCTTTTCCATTTTCAGCCGTTTCATATACTTTCACCTTGCTCAATTCAAATAAGAATATTGGGTTTACTTTTTGAATTTCCTTCATTATTCGTTTTAGAACTAGAAGTATTTTAATGATCCATCTTGTTTTTTCTTTTGAAACTTTTAGAAGTAGAAAGAAATCCTTTTTCACTTTTCTAACTTTTTTTTGGAATTCTTTATAAATGGGTTCAAAAAAGGAAGGTCGTTTTCGGGGATTCCCAAAAGGGAATTCCGCTTCCATTCCCCAAACCGTTAAAAAACAAAAATTGTCTTTTTTTCCTTTTTTTTTTATTTGATCCCTAGGATGAGATCGTATTTTAGATCTTCGCCAAGGTTTCAAACAGAAAGGAAATAGAATCTTTATCTGAATACCATCTGTTAACCAATCTTTGGGAAATTCTGTTTCTGATAATTGAACACCATTATAAGTGCATTTAACATGCATTTCTCTATTCCACTCCTTCAAATCCTCATACCATTCGGGGAATTGGAATAATAACATACGGCCAATATTTTTAGCAATTATCAATGAAGGCAATACAATGTATTTTCTAAGAAAAGATTGGGTTACTAACATCAAACCTCTTATTGCTTGAGCAAATATAATGCTATCCCAAGTTTCTGATATTATTATACGTTCATTTTCCTCTTTTTTTTCTTCGTTTTTTTTCTCTTTTTCCCTTGTCTCTTCCTCCTCAAAATAAAAATGTGAAATTTCCAATTCTGGTTCTCTCCCCACCGAATTCCTAAAAATGAGATTCATCATTTCAGAGATATAAAAAGAAGAAAAAAAAAATGTTTTGTCTATTCGATCCAAAAAAAGCGGAGAATGCGCATTTGCTTGAAACATTTCCCAAATAACCGTTTTACGTCTTTGAGCACGCATGGATCCTTTGATTATATCTCGACGAAAATCCG